TGAAAAAAGCTAAGCATAAATCGATATGCTGAACTAATCAAAAAAGGGTCGGCTAGGTAATAAATAAAATAGTAAATAGAGTTCAGGTTCGAATTCCATAGACGGTATGGGCGTATTGTATATAATAATAACTGAAAGAGTTCCTCAACAGTTTTATTAATCCTTTTGAATTTGGATTCGACTGAAGAGTCACAATAACAACGAAATCGAGTGGCAACTCCCATTTCTTTTTGAATTAACCGATCAACTTGCTGTCGAACTTTTATTTTGGATTTTGGACTCGATAATTGTCGAAAAAAAAAATTCGACATATAACATATATATATATATTTTTTATGAAAATAAATCCTACTACTTCTGGCCTGGAAGTTTCCACGCTTGAAAGAAAAAACCTCGGACGTATCGCTCAAATTATTGGTCCAGTACTGGATGTAGCTTTTTCCCCCGGCAAGATGCCTAATATTTACAACGCTCTAGTGGTGAAGGGCCGAGATACTGCCGGTCAGCAAATTAATGTTGTTTGTGAAGTACAGCAATTATTAGGGAATAACCAAGTTCGGGCTGTAGCTATGAGTGCTACAGATGGTCTAACAAGAGGGATGGAAGTGATTGACACGGGAGTTCCTCTAAATGTTCCAGTTGGTGGAGCTACTCTAGGACGAATTTTTAACGTACTTGGTGAACCCGTTGATAATTTAGGTCCTGTAGATACTCGTACAACATCTCCTATTCATAGATCAGCACCCGCCTTTATACAGTTAGACACAAAATTATCTATTTTTGAAACAGGAATTAAAGTAGTAGACCTTTTAGCTCCTTATCGCCGTGGAGGAAAGATAGGGCTATTCGGGGGGGCTGGAGTGGGTAAAACAGTACTCATTATGGAATTGATCAACAACATTGCCAAAGCTCATGGAGGTGTATCCGTATTTGGCGGAGTGGGTGAACGTACTCGTGAAGGAAATGACCTTTACATGGAAATGAAAGAATCTGGAGTAATTAATGAACAAAATATTGCGGAATCAAAAGTGGCTCTAGTCTATGGCCAGATGAATGAACCGCCGGGAGCTCGTATGCGAGTTGGTTTGACCGCTCTAACTATGGCCGAATATTTTCGAGATGTTAATGAACAAGACGTCCTTCTTTTTATCGACAATATCTTCCGTTTCGTCCAAGCGGGATCTGAAGTATCCGCCTTATTGGGTAGAATGCCCTCCGCTGTGGGCTATCAACCCACCCTTAGTACTGAAATGGGTTCTTTACAAGAAAGAATTACTTCTACCAAAAAAGGGTCCATAACTTCTATTCAAGCTGTTTATGTACCGGCAGACGATTTGACTGACCCTGCTCCGGCCACGACATTTGCGCATTTAGACGCGACTACTGTATTATCGCGAGGACTAGCTGCCAAGGGTATCTACCCAGCAGTAGATCCTTTAGATTCAACGTCAACTATGCTTCAACCCCGCATTGTTGGTGAGGAACATTATGAAACTGCGCAAAGAGTGAAGCAAACTTTACAACGTTACAAAGAACTTCAGGACATTATAGCTATCCTGGGGTTGGACGAATTGTCCGAAGAGGACCGCTTAACCGTAGCAAGGGCACGAAAAATAGAGCGTTTCTTATCACAACCCTTTTTCGTAGCAGAGGTATTTACGGGTTCTCCGGGGAAATATGTCGGTCTAGCAGAAACTATTAGAGGGTTTAAATTGATCCTTTCCGGGGAATTAGATGGTCTTCCTGAGCAGGCCTTTTATTTGGTAGGTAACATTGATGAGGCTACTGTGAAGGCTACGACTTTAGAAATGGAGAACAAATTGAAGAAATGACCTTAAATCTTTGTGTACTAACCCCCAATCGAATTGTTTGGGATTCAGAAGTGAAAGAAATCGTTTTATCTACCAATAGTGGACAAATCGGCATATTACCAAATCACGCGCCTATTGCCACAGCAATAGATATAGGTCTTTTGAGAATACGCTTAAATGATCAATGGTTAACGATGGCTTTGATGGGCGGTTTTGCTAGAATAGGAAATAATGCGATCACTGTTTTAGTAAATGATGCGGAAAAAAGTAGTGATATTGATCCACAAGAAGCTCGGAAAACCCTTGAAATAGCAGAAGCTAACTTGCGGAAAGCTGAAGGAAAGAGGCAAACAATTGAGGCAAATCTTGCTCTCAGACGAGCTAGGACACGGGTAGAGGCTATCAATGAGATGGCATAACTAGTTGGCCGAGTAATCAATAGAACTTCTTTATCCTATCCTATATAAAAAAATAAGGAAGTTCTATTGATTACTCGGATTTCAATAGAATCAAATAGAATCAAGCGGAATAGGATTCGAATAGTCCAAATACAATATTATATAAATAGGATGGAAAAGATAGAAAAAAAAAAAAAAAAAGAAGAGTCTAAAAACTACGATGGACTCTAATAAGTTAAGAAATTATACCTACTATTGGATTTGAACCAATGACTTCCGCCGTATGAAAGC